CTAAACTATTCCAATTCCATATACATAATTTTTAGGAATTTCTGTTTTAATTTTCTTTAAGTGTCTTCTTTCTTATATCTCCTTTTCCTTCAGATAAATCGAAAACTCCAGAGTCTATCTTCCCCCCGCTCAAAGAAAAAAAGTATTTTTTATTGAGTTTTCTCTCGTAGAAAGAGAGAGAATTTCCTATTTTTTTCGTTAAAGTCTATAAAAAAATACAAGACTGGAAATGAAAGTATCTTTTTCGCATCCATTCTTCATTACACCGTCGTAACCAAAATTCGGATGCAGCGATATAGAAATGTTTGGGACATGAAACCACGATCTGATAGCTATACATCTAAATAGACTTCGATAGATAGAAATTCATCTTGATCCGGAATTAAAGAAAGATAATGGAAATCGCTCTTATCTTGTGACTTGGAAGAAAGGTTTCTCCGTAGAGGGAGGGAATAACAATTTTTTTCCCTAGAAAATCTAGGAACAAGAAGATTGAATCGGAAATTTCGACAAATTCTTTCAAAGTTCAAAGAAATGAAATTCAAAAAGGGGGTGGTGTTCTAATTCAAATTCCATCTCTATCGAATTTGAATATCAGAATAGCGGATCTAGTCAGAATTAAATGGGTCAGGTCCACTTACTTTTTCTTTTGTTGATTTTCAATGCAAAGGTATAATGGAAAATAGGGATTTTTAGTGATTCAAGGGGTGGCTTATGCTTATTTCGAATAATGAAAATTTACCGAATAACTGTTCCACTTCTAACTAGAACTACTATACTCTAACTCAGTATAAAGCCCCCTATCGGATTTGAACCGATGACTTACGCCTTACCATGGCGTTACTCTACCACTGAGTTAAAAGGGCTTATTTTATTTAATTACCAAACGAGTCTGTATAGAAAATCTCTATATGCGCAAAGATTCTATATAGCCATTCTATATCTATATTATACTCTATACTTCTATTTCTATAATTCTATTATAATTATACATATATATAGAATATATGCAGGAGACTCCTAGTGGGTAGTTACTTATTTTTGAATAATCAAATGGATTTGCCTAAGAGGTCGAAGGTAAAATGAATTGTTTCAAGACCGGTCCCCTTTTCTTTGATCCCTATCAAAAAAAAATTCAAGATATTTCATCGAATGATGAGATTCGACTTGTCTCCTTGAACTAAAGTCTTAGAGAAATTTTTCGATAACTTCTTGATTCCGCTTACTAGATTTCTTTTAGTAGAGTTATAGGGTTATATAGCGAATGTCAATTCTAATGTCTAATGAATGATTCATGAATAGGAATGACGAATCCAAAAATTCTAGACCATTCTGAAAAATGGAAAGATCCTTTGGATCTAATCATTCCATTATATTGTATTGACAATTTCAAAAAATTGATCATACTATGATCATAGTATCAGGTAGGTTGGTCAAGTCGGCCCCCATCGTCTAGTGGTTTAGGACATCTCTCTTTCAAGGAGGCAACGGGGATTCGAATTCCCCTGGGGGTAGGGTACTACGAAAGGAAGTTGATCGTGGATTACCAATAAGCCGAAAATTCATTTTTCCTGGGTCGATGCCCGAGCGGTTAATGGGGACGGACTGTAAATTCGTTGGCAATATGTCTACGCTGGTTCAAATCCAGCTCGGCCCAATAATGCGCCAATCCACCATTAGATTGTATAAACCCCGATACGAAGATAAAAAAGAATAAAATTTTCTGCTAGATCCCTTATTTCACTGGGATTGTAGTTCAATTGGTCAGAGCACCGCCCTGTCAAGGCGGAAGCTGCGGGTTCGAGCCCCGCCAGTCCCGACGGATCCAATAAATGCATAAATTCATTTTTCCCTTTCTATGAACTAGTAAAGGGTGTCGGGGGACATACTCTCATTTCCAAAGCAAAGGGGAGTCCTTATTTCTTTTTTCTTTACTTTTTTTTTCGTTTCGCTTTTATTGTTTGTTTAGGTTTGTAACTATGTGATTAATCGAAGTGGAGAGGCAATCTGATGATCCTTCAGCGGATGATTGTCCAAGGAAGACGCAAGGTAGGTTATAGACAAAAACAAAGAAACCAATGCTAAATAAAGAAATTTTCGATTGATTGGGTCAGGAATCCAAATTTGGATTCGGTATGGATAAAAGAACTTCCTATGTTATACTAATCAAGTCCCAACGACGAATTGATTTGATAGATCAGATATTGTTATTCATGATATTGATCCTATTCAATATCATCGAGAGGTAATTCATTGAATTTAGAGACGAAAGATTTATCATCTCTAGGGGATTAAATCCCGAGTTATTGCGAAGTAAAAAAACCAATGAGATTATGGAAGTAAATATTCTTGCATTTATTGCTACTGCACTATTCATTCTAGTTCCTACCGCCTTTCTACTTATCATTTACGTAAAAACAGTCAGTCAAAATGATTAATTTAATTGCATTTTCAAATTAATGTGAATGAAACTTTTCCTCTGAGTTCTGATCAAAAATTGACGAAGTCCAATGAAAAGGATTCGAATTTCACGTCTTCACTTAAATGAAATGAGCGCACTAGAATCGGAAGTATTCTAAGAGATAGATGGGATAGTAAGAAAGAACTAGATGAATCCTTCTACCATCCCATCTATCTCTTAGTCTATAAACTTAGTCTCTAAAGTTCTAATCTAGAATAAAGATAAAGGTTTAAGTTTCGATAGATCAATCTACAATATTCTCTTCATAGACGTGGAAATTAATTCCATATATTCTATGGAATTGACATAACACCCAATTTGCTACATCTATTTGTTCCGATCAATCGGAACAAATTCTTATCTTAGGATTCGAATTCCTTTCAATAAAAATAAAGAAGAGGAAACCTCACCGATTTTTAACGCCCAAACGATGATATGAAATAAAATAAGTCGATAAAGCATAAATCGCCTTTCTCAAATTACGCTAAATGCCCAATAGGTGTGTATGTGATTCGTCCGAGGCAAGATCTTATTATTGCATAGTCTCTTGTTAGACAACCACTATCTCTATATCATTTCTCATAGAGAGTGCGTATACACTTACCAAAACGAGTTCTTCTTTGAACAGTAAAGAGGAAAAGAAATCAAAAAAAGGTCCGGTCTTCCTCACTATCCACCTATATCTATAAAGATAGTAAGAACCCATTCCACTGATTGAAATAGAAAATTTCGGAAGAATTTAGAATTTTAGGTTGGAATAAATTTCCAACCATCAGAATCCCTTTCTTTTCGAAATACAAACATGGGAATCGCTGAAATATCTCTTTGATTGAAAGAGTATGATTCATATCATAGATTACTCCATTGGATTCCAATGAGATTCTAAATTCGGAGATTTGTAGTTTAAATAGTTCAAAACGCGTTGCAGAACGATCTATAAAACAATTGCTACGGTTTGATTCTTGAACTCAGTTAGTAGTCCTTCGTCAGTCCACTTCTTCCCCACACTACGAGTGAAAGGGAAAATGTAAAGACTACCATTAAAGCAGCCCAAGCGAGACTTACTATATCCATGTGAATTATGTCCCCTATCTCTATCTCTATAAATACAAAGCAATTATTCCATTATTCCTCATTAATAATATAATAGTTGAACCACTGGTGCAGAGTCAAAAAGGGATTCTGACCGAACACTATTGAGAAAGCAATCCAAAAAATCGATTATGATTTCGAATTGGGGAAGATTAAACAATTAAACACAAGTAAAATATAAAATACGCGGTACCATCCGAAGGGAATGAGAACATGTAGGAATAAAAAGAAGAAGATCCATTTTTTTTGTTTTGTTGACCTTCGGAAGTCAACACAGAAGGGGAGAAATCACTAAAAAAGGGAAATCACTATCTAATACAGACCAGACCTCTATTTCTCCATTTGCGTACCCTCTTTCCCGATTATCGCTGTGAAACAGGGGTATCGGCTAGGGCTTGCTGAAAAGAGAGCCTTTCTTTTTGTCCCTTTTTCTATAAAAAAAAAAAAAAAAATCAATCCAATCTAATATGGATTGTATACCTGAACACCCAGAGATTCTTGTGAGTCCGCAGTATAGAAAGCAACCTCTGGCCCTTTCCAAAACTATTAATTGAATTTCCTATCAGGCTCTACAATCTGAGTCAAGATCCAGCCATTAGACACTCCCTTAGTATATAGTTAGTATATAGTTAATATATAGATAGAAGGGAATCTGAAGTCTTAATAGCCCTTCTACCGTGGAACCGTGGATTCGAATATTTCCTTGAATCCTCGTTCGCATCTAGGATTCACAATCTTTTTTTTTTAAGACCTTCCGATCACATGCTTAGAATCAAACAAAGCATCGACGGTCTGTTTCCTCTGTCTGCTTCTACCGGGGAAGAATTATGCGAATTCTATCAGCAGAACAGAAGAGAAGCAGAGATTTCAAGTTTTTTGTTGATCAGGCGACACCCGGATTTGAACTGGGGAAAAAGGATTTGCAGTCCCCCGCCTTACCACTCGGCCATGTCGCCAAAATTATAGAAAATAGATGAAAATTTTCCCAAATTACTGAATTCTTATTGTACTTGCATTTTTACTCCTGTTTTCCGTAATCCTTTTCCTAAAAGAAGGACCCCTTTTGATTGCATTTGATCCATCCCTTCGATTGATTTAGAGTATCTGAAAATACACAATGCCAAAAAAATTCTCTCGCTTTTCTATTGCGAAACCAAATATGTATTTTCAGCCGACTAATTTGAACCAGTACCTCTTGATTACTTCCTTCGAATTCATGAACAATTCTGGGATTTGACTCTCAAATTGTGTTTTCCTAATGACCTAAAAAAATACAAAATTAGACAGAATCAATTAGTATTTATTTTTTCAATCAAAAATGCCTTTCAATTTGAACAATTTGAATTATAACAAAACATATGAGCGTATGTAAACTCTAGAACATAAATTGTTCCATATATATCTATTATCTAGATATGTTGTCGATAGGGAATTATCATATATCCTA